TAGCTATCCTTCCTCTAGCACAGCAACGCAGTCTCGATGGGTACCGAAATACTACATAATTCTTATAATTCTTTTCTTCTTTTTTTGTTCCTTGTCTATGCATAACTGTATGTTATTCAATAGATCAATAGAAAATTCCTCAAATTCCTTATAAGGTGTTTCCATTATTGGCTTCGTAATAGAAAGTAAAGATCTTGGAAAAGTATGAATCAATGGGTTCTAATAATTCATGAAAGATATTATCATATTCACACATTTCAATTATATGTGAAATCTATAAACCCTTTTTTTGGTTAAAAGTTTTTTTGTTCGAATCTTTCATTTCATTTCAAGTAATTGGTTGGTCGTACAATAAATATACTATAATAAATACAAAATACAAGAATAGATAATATTTAATGAAAGAAAGAGAACATAGTTGGAACAATCAATATTCGTGATGCAACAAGGGTTGCATTAGATGCAAAACAAAGGTTCTTTCTTGACCGAACTACAAGTATGTAACTCCATGATATGGAAAGACAGAATATGGAACCTAAAAGGATAATGGAAGTTGTTCGTCTTTGAATCTAGTTGGACCCCCAAAAAAGAATAAAAATGAAAGTAAAGGTTTTATTTATTTTTTTTTTGATAGATCGTTTCGATATATCGTAGGGCACTTTTTTTCTTCTCATTCGAGATATTATGGCCAATTAACCAACCTATTAATGTACTGAATCCAATGAGTTAAAAAAAAATAAGTAAAAGGTAATATCAGGTCGTTCGCCCCAAAAAGGATTAGATCCTTTTTATTGAAAAAGAAAAGAAATGATCAAAATTGAAGTTCTTTTCAAATCCAATTTTTTTATTTTATTCCAAAATTACTTAAATATAATTTCATTTTTGAATGAAGTTACACGACACAGTTCTTATTACTATTACTTTACTCAACTCACGAATTGCACAATGAATCTGTCGATTCGGAATCACAGGACCGATCGATGTCACAGCTGATGAATCAAGAACTTTCAATTGAACTAAACTAATCCTGTCAATTGGTTTTTTCTTACCGTTACTCTTGTATCTGAGAAAATTGAAACTTAGGTAAGTGTTTTATCAACATATGTAACAAAAGAACATATCTAATTTAGCTCTTTCATGCCTACTATAACTAGTTATTTCGGTTTTCTACTGGCTGCTTTAACTATAACCCCAGCTCTATTGATTGGTTTGAATAAGATACGACTTATTTGAAATGAATTGAATGAACAATTCATAAAAATGAATATCTCTCTGAGATTCCAGGTGTTCCATGGTTCCTTTCCACATCAATTGCCAATTCTTGATTATTGAGATTCACGGATAATTCAGATTAATATTTAGGGATAGATCTTACCCATCTTTTTATCCCCTCAAAAAACCGAAATATGATTGAAGTTTTTCTATTTGGAATCGTCTTAGGTCTAATTCCTATTACTTTGGCAGGATTATTCGTAACTGCATATTTACAATACAGACGTGGTGATCAGTTGGACCTTTGATTGAGTAACATTTATTTTTTTTGATTGACCTCCTCCCTGCGGGAGGTCAAATTCAAGTTTCAATTAAACTTTTTTTTGTTAAGTTTTTTTATTGTGATTCGACATAACATAAACGAAATCACGCTCTGCAGGATTTGAACCTACGACATCGGGTTTTGGAGACCCGCGTTCTACCGAACTGAACTAAGAGCGCTTTCTTATTACAGGAGATACGACTGTAGTGTAAAGAAAAGGGTTTTTTACCCCCAAACATATCTTGCATACGTATAGCATGCAAAAATGAAAGATTATGTCCAATTTAAATCGATCTTAATTAATCCCTCGTTACTGCCCATAAGAGAAGTAATAGGTAGGGATGACAGGATTTGAACCCGTGACATTTTGTACCCAAAACAAACGCGCTACCAAGCTGCGCTACATCCCTTTTAAAAGTTCTTGTACAGTGTCATTGTACAAAATCCCTGTCTTGTTTTCCACATTGTTATTTTCCCCTCTATCTATATAGAATTTTCTTGTCATTTCTTCTTTTTGGTTTCATATAATAAAAGAATTTTATACATCTGAAACCTAACGTATAAAAAAAAATTAAAATTTATCTTATCGGCGTATCGTATAAAAAAAGAATAAAAATTTATCGGAAATGCTCAGGAAGAAGGGGTCATCTTTTTATTTTTTAGGGACAGGAAAATTTCATCTATTGGTTCATTGTACATATCTATTTTAGTTAGGAATTCCGCGTAAAGTAAAAAAGTAAAGTAAAAAAAAATACAAATGATCTTGAACTACAACATCTGACCATACATATATGTATTACAATAAAGAAGGAGGATTTTCAATGCGAGATATAAAAACATATCTCTCCGTGGCACCTGTGCTAACTACTCTATGGTTTGGGTCTTTAGCAGGTCTATTGATAGAAATTAATCGTTTATTCCCAGATGCCTTGTCATTCCCTTTTTTTTCATTCTAGTTATTAATATGCGAAGAAATGAAGAAAATTAGGGATACAATTCTACGTTACGTGACTAAAATTTTGCCCCTTCCTTTTTTTTTCAGTTCTTTAGGATAGGAGGATAGGAAGGAAAGAAAAAGAAAAAGTGTATTGAACCTCGACAAAAATCTGGTGAATCTAAGATCGAATTTGGGGGAACAGAAATGGAAATGTGTATCCAGATCTAGGGCAGGATCCACGAAATCATAGTATAGAAAGAAGATACTTAAATGAAATATTGGGATTTAAGATAGGAATAATTGATAGTTAGAAAGAAATTGTATTACTTAATTATTACTTTATTATTAATTATTACTATTATTATTACTATTACTCTATTAATATTAATTGTAATTATATAATTACAACACATACAACACAACGAAATCTTTAGCTTTAGAAATGAAAATTGAATTTCAAGTTAGTAACTTCTATTGATTTTCTTATTGATTTTTTTGTTCTTTTATTCTTCTTCAGTTCGGGTCGAAAATAGAAGAAGTTAAGTCGATCCAAATCAAAAGGGGGTTCATGGCCAAGGGTAAAGATGTCAGAGTCAGAGTTATTTTGGAATGTACCAGTTGTGTCCGAAATGGTGTCAATAAAGAATCGCCGGGTATTTCTAGATATATTACTCAAAAGAATCGACACAATACATCCAGTCGATTAGAATTGAGAAAATTTTGTCACTATTGTCACAAGCATACGATTCATGGGGAAATAAAGAAATAGATGGAACGGAACGTGTGCGCGATCTTTCCAAGGAACAGGAAGAGGAAGAACTTTACATATTTAAGTTAACATATTTAAACATATTTAACTTAACATATATAAACATATATAATATAACATATATAATATATATAATATAACATATATAATATACATAATATATACAATACAAACCAAACCCGATTTTATATATATATATATAAAATATATATATATATATACATGCATATGATGTGTATTATATATGATATGTATAATATAAACGATGTGAATCAAAGCCTATTTTGGTCAGATCTGAAATGAATAAAGAAATAGAATTTTAGAGATAAGGAATAAACCATGGATAAATCCAAGCAACCTTTTCGTAAATACAAGCGATCCTTTCGTAGGCGTTTGTCCCCAATTGGATCGGGGGATCGAATCGATTATAGAAACATGAGTTTAATTAGTCGATTTATTAGTGAACAAGGAAAAATATTATCTAGACGGGTGAATAAATTGACTTTGAAACAACAACGATTAATTACTATTGCTATAAAACAAGCTCGTATTTTATCTTTGTTACCTTTTCTTAATAATGAGAAACAATTTGAGAGAGCCGAGTCGATCCCCAGAACTTCTGGTCCTAGAACCAGAAATAAATAAACATACTCCTCAATTGACTCAAAACTCCAATCGGAACTCAAGCTCAGATTGATGTTTTGTTCAAAAGGCCTAGAATCCCGATTTATTTCTTGTGTTATAAGAAATAAAAAATGGGGGAAGAAGAAATTTTTTTTTATTGAAACATGTTCGTTCATTCCTATTACTTATCTTACTTAATTTTCTTTATTCTATCTTCCCGGAGTTCATTCTCCGGGGAATTCTGTTTCAATTTCAATCATTTCTGTATTATATTTTAGAATATCATATCCTTTATTTGATAATCTTATTGGAAATCATGTAAAGACAATTCTTATTTGATATAGATATTTGCGCAAGTATTTTACGATTAAGAAGCAATTGCTTCTTGTACAGATTTGGTATTAATCTACTATAGTTATAGAATACCTTATTCTCACGAATTACTGCATTTATTCGAGTGATCCACAAACTACGAAAATCCCTCTTTTGCCTGCCTCTATCTCGATGAGAGGAAACCAAAGCTCTCATTTTCTGTTGAGTAGTCGTTCGAGTAAGTCTTGAATGAGCCCCAATAAAGGTTGATGCAAATAAACGAATTTTTGTTCGACGTTTCCGAGCTGTATATCCTCGTCTAACTCTGGTCATTGAATCAAATTAAACCTTAATGAATAACTAATTGATTTCTCTTCTTTCAGTCATCCTTTACCCCCCGTCAATTAATAACAAATAGATTATTCCGATATATAAAATATAAATTCCAATGGCTTTTGCTACTATGACTTTCCCCAACCACAATTTTTTATTCCTTCCAGGTATTTCACCTGGAAATAAGAAATTCTAACGATACCAAATAAAAAAATAGGGGGTTCCATCGTTTCTATGGTTACTTTTTTTTTTTAAACGGTGAGGTCCTCTTTATACACCGGAGCCTCTTCTTTTATTTTATCAAATGTTATTGTTAACTTGTATAGTTCACACTCTTTGGCTCTACCCATCAATTATACAGTAATAGTTCTTTTCACAATAAGAGTTATTCATACAGTGACGGCATTTAATTATGAAAGTTAGCTAGGTAGCTGACCCTCTTAGTCCGTTCTTTCAAGAATAGGAGTATCCCCTTTTTGCTTCTTATAATACCATTTCCTCCGCTTAATAGATAATCATTTGCCCCCAATGGAGAATTCCTTTTCATCTCAAATCTAGGTGATTGGATTTGCACCAATGTAAACCATAAATTCCAAACTATAGGTATATGATAGATCTTCTCTATCTATCCTATTCATTGGTACTGGTCATTGATACTGGAAAATTGTCTCATTTGTTCGAACTCATGATCTGAACGAGTCGCACATACACCCTAGTGCATGTTCCTCGACGCTGAGGACATCCTCTAAGAGCGGGAGATTTCGTGACATTTCTTATTGGCTGTCTTGTGTTTCTAATAAGTTGTTTAATAGTTGGCATGTCGGATGTATATATAGAATTCCAGAATTGAATGGGGTGGTTTAGATCGATCTTAACCTGATGATTGATGATCATGAATTTTTTTTTCTATTCAATATCAAATCGCAGAAAATTCGAATTATGGTTTGAAATGGATTTACATGAAATTCCTAGTATTTTCATTTTCGACCGCTACAAGATCAACAATGCCATGAACTTGGGCTTCTGTTGCTGACATAAAAACATCTCTTTCCATGTCTTCGGATACAACCCATAAAGGATTACCCGTTCTTTGTACATAAACCTTTGTGAGGGTTTCGCGAAGTTTCAGTAGTTCTTCCGCTTCCAGGATAAATTCGCCTGCTTGTGCTTCATAAAAAGAACTAGCAGGTTGGTGAATCATAACCCTGATGATATTGATATAACATCATGAACGGTTCTTCTATCTTGCATGATTGGGCTAAAGTAAGGGATAAAAAAATATAAGAAAAAATAGAATTGTACAACCGTACGGGCATCTTTTGTGCATACGGCTCTACAATGGAATTTTCTTTTTCTTCTCTTCTATTCTATTGAAGAAAGAAATAGAATCCATCCGATCCAGATCGTTGAATGATCCATTTACCACCCTTCCTTTCGTAGGAGTAAAAAAAATACTATGATGGTTCTGTTGCTTTATATATTTATTTTGTCTGTGATTTAGCAATACCAAAGTTCCTTTCTGATACGATCAAATAAGGAAAAAAATGATCTTTTTTTTTTCATTTTTGTACTTTTTCTTTTATAACATAAATATCAGAAAGAGAATTCTGGTGTGGAAAAGAATGGTTTGTGACGCTGAAATGTACCCCCGACACATAAGATCAAATCCGAAATGACCTCTGTTTCATACTACTATCTCGACATAAAATCTCATGTTATGAAAAAAACAATAATGGTTTGCTCATATCGAACTCGAAGTGCCATGCTATTATTACTTATTATTCATATTCAATATGGGAAGGCATAGTATTCCTTTTTTTTTCAAATAAAAAAACTCATTGGCGCCAAGCGTGAGGGAATGCTAGACGTTTGGTAATTTCTCCTCCGACCAGAATGAAAGATCCCATTGAAGCGGCTAATCCCATGCATATTGTATGCACATCGGGTGGCACAAATTGCATAGTATCATAAATGGCTATTCCTGGTATTACCCATCCGCCGGGAGAGTTTATAAATAAATAAAGATCCCTAGTATAATCTTCTATACTGAGATATACCATGAGACCAACAAGTTGATTCGAGATCTCGCTATCAACTTGTTGGCCTAAAAAAAGTAATCTTTCTCGATAAAGTCGGTTGATTAGAACAAAATTGGTTCCCTTAGGAACCGTACGTGCACCTTTGGATGCATACGGTTCAAAAAAAAAATTGCGAAAAAAAAGAATCAATGTGTCGATTCCAGTTCTATTTCTTTTTTTTTCTGTAACAGGTTTTTGTTTTTCTAATGAAGGGGGTTTTCTTCTTCTATTTTTCAAAAAACATAAGATGAGTTTTTGTTCCCTTACCTATAAAAAAAAAAAAAGAATTTACTGAACTTATTGAACTAACCTCTCATTGATGTATTGTTTCATCGAGATTCAAATCACGATGTCATTTTATTGTTCCTGAATGGGCCCTTTCCATTTTTTTAGGTTCATGTTTGTTCTACTCCGGGAAAAGATCTACCCGAATTCTATTTGTACATATAGGGCAAATGATCTCAGTACCACTTTTTTTTGTTACGACTTCTTTTTCAATTTGTTTCATGTCTTCTCCAAACTATTCGATGTATTCATCATACTACTCCATTGGTTGGCAGTTTGAGATCGCTCCTATAGTAAGTATAAGAGTCGTTTATGATACAAGTGGTAATCGTACATATATTATCAATTTGTTACCAATTTGGTATTTTCTGAACGGAGCCTGGAGACTTTATTTTATCAGTCCAAGTCAACCATAAATTCTTCTAATTGATAATATTGATCCCCAATATAAATTGATCGAATTGTACTTCACGCTCCAAATGATTGATGGTTCACTCAATCTCAATACAATATTTCTTGGGCGAAACAGAGGATATCTCGATCGGGGGAGAGAACGGGTAAATCCCATATGACCCAATATGTCTAACAAGTCGCGCTATACGTCAACCCAAACTGAATCTTCCTCTCCAGGATTCCGAAAAGGTACTTTTGGAATACCAATGGGCATTAAATTAAAGAAAAAAAATTAAGTACTATACTTCACTTTAATATGGAAACGTAACAATGGGTTTATTGTCTTCATCTTTCTGTTTATTCTATTTTCTAGATAGATTGATTGGAAGGTTTATAGAGTAAGATAGAATGAATAAAGAAAAATTTTAACGAACGGAGCAATCGATCGTTCGAATGATAAACAAGTATCTATGCATTCGTTCCCACAAAATGGGACCAATTCTCCCATTGCGTATTGGTACTTATCGGGTATAGAATAGATCTGCTTCTCTTTGTTCTTATGAACAGAATTGTTCCGTTATTTTCAATGGAACGGAATAAATATTAACTCTTTCTCATACAGAATCCACTGAAAAGGTTAGGTACTTAGGTACATAGTATAGTCCTTTCCAATGCGATAAAATAAGGTGACATAGTGTCTATTTATCTTTGATAAAGGGGTATTTCCATGGGTTTGCCTTGGTATCGTGTTCATACTGTCGTATTGAATGATCCCGGTCGATTGCTTTCTGTCCATATAATGCATACAGCTCTAGTTTCTGGTTGGGCCGGTTCGATGGCTCTATACGAATTAGCGGTTTTTGATCCCTCTGACCCTGTTCTTGATCCAATGTGGAGACAAGGTATGTTCGTTATACCCTTCATGACTCGTTTAGGAATAACCAATTCGTGGGGTGGTTGGAGTATTTCAGGAGGAACTATAACGAATCCGGGTATTTGGAGTTATGAAGGTGTCGCAGGGGCACATATTGTGTTTTCTGGCTTGTGCTTCTTGGCAGCTATCTGGCATTGGGTGTATTGGGATCTAGAAATATTCTGTGATGAGCGTACGGGAAAACCTTCTTTGGATTTGCCCAAGATCTTTGGAATTCATTTATTTCTCTCAGGGGTGGCTTGCTTTGGATTTGGCGCATTTCATGTAACAGGTTTGTATGGTCCTGGAATATGGGTGTCCGATCCTTATGGATTAACTGGAAAAGTACAATCTGTAAATCCAGCGTGGGGCGCGGAAGGTTTTGATCCTTTTGTTCCGGGAGGAATAGCCTCTCATCATATTGCGGCGGGTACATTGGGCATATTAGCGGGTCTATTCCATCTTAGTGTCCGTCCGCCTCAACGTCTATACAAAGGATTACGTATGGGAAATATTGAAACTGTACTTTCTAGTAGTATCGCTGCTGTTTTTTTTGCAGCTTTCGTTGTTGCTGGAACTATGTGGTATGGTTCAGCAACTACCCCAATCGAATTATTTGGTCCCACTCGTTATCAGTGGGATCAGGGATACTTTCAGCAAGAAATATATCGAAGAGTTAGCGCCGGACTAGCCGAAAATCTGAGTTTATCGGAAGCTTGGTCTAAAATTCCCGAAAAATTAGCTTTTTATGATTACATTGGTAATAATCCGGCAAAAGGGGGATTATTCAGAGCAGGCTCAATGGACAACGGGGATGGAATAGCTGTTGGATGGTTAGGACACCCCGTCTTTAGAGATAAAGAAGGGCGCGAGCTTTTTGTACGTCGTATGCCTACTTTTTTTGAAACATTTCCGGTAGTTTTAGTAGATGGAGACGGAATTGTGAGAGCCGATATTCCTTTTAGAAGGGCAGAATCAAAGTATAGTGTTGAACAAGTAGGTGTAACTGTCGAGTTCTATGGTGGCGAACTCAATGGAGTTAGTTATGGTGATCCTGCTACTGTAAAAAAATACGCTAGACGTGCCCAATTAGGTGAAATTTTTGAATTAGATCGGGCTACTTTGAAATCCGATGGTGTTTTTCGTAGCAGTCCAAGGGGTTGGTTCACTTTTGGGCATGCTACGTTTGCTTTGCTCTTCTTTTTTGGACACATCTGGCATGGTGCTAGAACCTTGTTCAGAGATGTTTTTGCTGGTATTGATCCAGATTTGGATGCTCAAGTGGAATTTGGAGCATTTCAAAAACTTGGGGATCCAACTACAAGGAGACAAGTAGTCTGATACAACATTGCTCTGGTATCTTTCGCCTCCCCCTCTATTTTTTTTTTTTTGATTTGACATAAGGTACCGGAGAAATCTTGATTTGAATCACCATTTATTCTTTGACTCTTTACTTTTCTTTATATGGTAAATGATCCCAAATGAATAGGTGTGGAAGCTATAATTGTAAACCACGATCGAATCTATGGAAGCATTGGTTTATACATTCCTTTTAGTCTCGACTTTAGGGATAATTTTTTTCGCTATCTTTTTTCGAGAACCGCCTAAGGTTCCGACTAAAACTAAAAAAATGAAATAATTTTTCATTATCTCAATTGAAGTAATGAGCCTCCCAATATGGGAGACTCATTACTTCAACTAGTCCCCGTGTTCTTCGAATGGATCTCTTAGTTGTTGAGAGGGTTGCCCAAAAGCGGTATATAAGGCGTACCCAGTAAAGCTTACAAGTAAACCAGATATGGAGATGGCGACTAGGGTTGCTGTTTCCATTTTTAGATAATTTCAAGATCACAATGGATCTACGATAAGATCGTTTATTTACAACTACAACGGAATGGTATACAAAGTCAACAGATCTCAACCAATGAATAATATTTTATGGCTACACAAACCGTTGAGGGTAGTTCTAGATCTGGGCCAAGACGAACTACTGTAGGGAATTTATTGAAACCATTGAATTCGGAATATGGTAAAGTAGCACCGGGCTGGGGGACTACACCACTTATGGGGGTCGCAATGGCTCTATTTGCGATATTCCTATCTATTATTTTGGAAATTTATAATTCTTCCGTTTTACTGGATGGAATTTCAATGAGTTAGGTTCATAAGAACTAGAAATTCCTAGTTTTTCAATCAAAAAAATTACTTTACTTAAGAAAGACTCGGATTTCTAGACCATTCTGGTAGTTCGACCGTGAGATTTATTTGTTTCGGTATTTCCGGAATATGAGTGTGTGACTTGTTATAATTGATCCTATTGATAATACAGAAAATGGGCCTGTCATCTCTATCAAGATGATTCTACCTCGTCGGATATTTATTCTAATATCTGGAGCACGGAATATATAGAATAGATCAAGAAAAGAAATATTTGAACTATGATTCATACCTACTATTTACTATTCAGACTTCGCAACCGGACTCAAAAAAAATTCAAATAGGTATTTCCTAAATAAAACGATTTTTCTTCTTTCAGTTTGAACAAAGGACAAATGTTTCTCTAGATTTTGTTGAGTCATTACATCCATTCATTGAATAAGTGATCATCAAACGGTTCTTACTCAGAGAACCTTTGAGTTTAGCTTGAGGCTTTGCTTGATTAAATCATCGTGGTTCTAGTATGAATCTGAGGTTTCAATTGATTCATAGGGTCTCAACAAGGGAATTCCTATCAATAGCAAAACTATTATTAATCTGCATTACGCACAAAAAAACAACAAATCAAATAACAAATAAAAAAATAGGGAAGAGAAGATTCAAGAGGCCTGTACCGATCAACATAAAGAAAGACGGATGAGCCAACTTGATATTTTTGGCATTATCATCACAAAGAAGAGATTCCGGATTTTTGTTACTTCGTATCTTTGGGGCAAATCGAATCAAGTGGCTAAGAAGTTTTGAACTTTCTATTACATATCCGTTGAAATCAGTATTTGTGTGTTTCCGCTTGAGCCGTACGAGATGAAATTCTCATATACGGTTCTCAGAGGGGGAATTCCTTTGGATTACCTATCTCAATAAGGTATATGATTGGTTTGAGGAACGTCTCGAGATTCAGGCGATTGCGGATGATATAACTAGTAAATATGTTCCTCCTCATGTCAACATATTTTATTGTTTAGGGGGGATCACACTTACTTGTTTTTTAGTACAAGTAGCTACAGGTTTTGCTATGACTTTTTACTATCGTCCAACCGTTACAGAAGCTTTTTCCTCTGTTCAATACATAATGACTGAGGCCAATTTTGGTTGGTTAATTCGATCAGTTCATCGATGGTCAGCAAGTATGATGGTTCTAATGATGATCCTGCACGTATTTCGTGTATATCTCACAGGTGGGTTTAAAAAACCCCGCGAATTAACTTGGGTTACAGGTGTGGTTTTAGCTGTATTGACTGCATCTTTTGGTGTAACTGGTTATTCCTTACCTCGGGACCAAATTGGTTATTGGGCAGTAAAAATCGTGACAGGTGTACCTGAAGCTATTCCTGTAATAGGATCGCCTTTGGTAGAGTTATTACGTGGAAGTGCTAGTGTGGGCCAATCCACTTTGACTCGTTTTTATAGTTTACACACTTTTGTATTGCCTCTTCTTACTGCCGTATTTATGTTAATGCACTTTCCAATGATACGTAAGCAAGGTATTTCGGGTCCTTTATAGAGAAGACAGATCATAGATATTTGTAATTGATCATATATCATATCGGGAAGGAACAATATTATTTCATTGCTACAAATATGAATTATTGAAAAAATAAGACATGTTATTTGGATACTTCTCTTCAACTACGAAGTATTGTATTTCTTAATTGATACGAATAGTTGAAGTGGATTTTCCGAAGAGAGGATGGATTATGGGAGTGTGTGACTTGAACTATTAATTGGGCCATGCAGATATATGATTTTATCCGCCACGTTGGAATTCATAACCAAATGTGTCTCCGCATCCAACCACCACGTAAGTCCCCCTATGTAGCAGAGGATAGGCAGGTTCGTTTGAGGAGAATCTTTTCCATGATCATACCCGAATCATGTCATGCATGAACAGGCTCCGTAAGATCCCGTAGAATAGAATAAGTGATGTGGCATGATCCAATGTTCTATCTATTCCACTTACTTAATTTTATTTATAGTGTAGAAATGCATTCATTTCCTCTGCATCGATCCCGATCTATGATACTATCGGAGTGAAATAAGGGATCTAAGGAAGAACAGTGGCTAGACTTTATTAGTAACAAGTAAATACTTTGTATGTAAGAAAA